AATGAAAGTAGATTATCTTTCCATTCATTTCACAACTAGAATATCTCTTCCCGAACCAAACATGAATCTTTCGATTCATTTGGCTCTCACGCTCAATTGTTTCTTTTATCTTTTCTTTTATTGATGGGCATTCCCATATCTTTGAATGGAATGAGCCTATCCTCTCTTTTCTGTTCGTATTCAAAGCTATCGAAACTGATCTAACATCAGAATCTTAGGAGGACTCTTCAGACCAGACAAAAAATAAAAAATTGTCAGCAAAGTTGTTTCTTTATTTGTTCTTTATTTAGAACTTCTTTCTTTCAAAAAAAAAGATATTTTAAAGAAAAAAGAATTCTATTATACTATTAGAATAGAAATAGAATTGAATATAATTCTGAACTTCATTACTTCATTCTCATTATTATTAGAATGAGATTTCGATTTTTTTCATCCAAAAAATTCTCTTTTTTATACAAATATTTTATATAAATACAATACATAGGTCGTCGATTCGGCAGTGGGGGGGAAGATACCCATTTTTCCAGTGAATGGTTCAAATAATTTTATCCATATGAGTGTTCTACATCGAATAAATTCCCAATTATTCCTTTTTTATTTTTCTCATTTTTAAACCTTTTTGGTACTAACCTAGCGGTAGAAAGAGTACCATGCTATGCTGTGCCTGGACTTCAAACAATTGATCTTTAACCATGTAAAAGACCTCAACATTATTGGTTGATAGAGAAGAGAATCAAAGTTCATTTACCAATTAATCACGAAATGCTATGGTTCTTACATATGATTTCTGAATGAAATCCAATTCAGAAGTAATTCGTCGAGATTGTGCACCCTTTGTTCCTAGTTCTGCTATAAAAAAGAATACATAAATAGAAAGAAAGTGCAGTCGGTGAAATCCAACCTATTCTTGAAATAAACAACTCGCACACACTCCCTTTCCAAAAAAAATCAATACACCCAGCACTACGCTTAGATTTATTGGATTTGTTGCTAAAATATCGGTATTAAACTCGAAACTCCCAGCGGATGACCAGTGCCCCACGGAAACAAAAGAATCAATTAGATTTTTCATATGCTCTCCCTTTATAGATAGGACTAACAAAGAACAGAGTTCTTTTTGTATCACTCCGCTTATTATTCTTAATGGAATTTGAGAATTCTCAAATTTCTTAGTTATGGTTATGTTTTTCTTCTAAGATGAAATGAAACATTAAACAAAAGGATTTGCAAATAAAAGAGCTAATGCCACGACCAGTCCATAAATTGTTAAAGCTTCCATAAAAGCCAGACTAAGCAATAAAGTACCTCGTATTTTACCCTCTGCTTCTGGTTGTCTCGCAATACCTTCTACGGCTTGGCCCGCAGCAGTACCTTGACCAACCCCAGGTCCGATAGAAGCAAGCCCTACAGCCAATCCAGCAGCAATAACGGAAGCAGCAGAAATAAGTGGATTCATGGTAAGCTCCTCGCACCAAAAAAAGAAATGGTTAATGATACAACCAACCAATGAATTAGTACTTAATCTACTTCTTTTTCTACTTCTATTTTTACTATTTACTTTACTACACTTATTTTTTATTTTTTGATCTTTATCACTAAAATCTATCGGGTCGAAATAGCTAAAAGCTCCAAATGGAATTCATAATATTACTGAATTGTCAGAACTACTTCGATATACCGTTTTTCCTTTCTACCTTATGTAATAGATATGTATACGATTTTAGTCATTGCGTTTCCTTGTTTATAAAATATTCTATTCTTTCTCTTTCATTCAATTCACAATAACAGACAAAATAGAAAAAGGACTGATATGGGAATCCATATAAATGCAGTGGGCTAGAAAAAAAGAGATAGGGGTAATTGCTATTTAACTAGTAAATAACATATACTTTTCTTCTTCCATAACGTAAATCACCTGCACTTTTTCTTCTATTAAATCGTATTCTGGAACCATTCTTCGAAACATACACAAGGATTGATACTCATAGGCATTACATATACATATATGTAGTAATATATGTAGTAGGATCCCCAACCCTTCTTTCTATTCCAAATTCTGCAATATCATCTATCTTTCTTCATATATACATACATGTAGCTATTTGCATTTTCTTATCCAACCCAGTAGTGGATTATATTGAACCCCCGCATTGCTTGAATTGGGATAAGCTTCAAAAAAGACTATTTCGAAAGTTAGTCAATGATGACCCTCCATGGATTCACCTATATAAGCCGCAGCCAAAGTTGCAAAAATAAGAGCTTGAATACCACTTGTAAATAATCCAAGAAACATGACAGGTATAGGAACTACTGAAGGCACTAAAGAAACAAGAACAACAACCACTAATTCATCAGCCAATATATTCCCGAAAAGTCGAAAACTAAGAGATAAAGGTTTTGTGAAATCTTCTAGAATATTAATTGGTAAAAGTATTGGAGTTGGTTGAATGTATTTCCCGAAATATCCCAATCCTTTTTTGCTAAGACCCGCATAGAAATATGCCACTGACGTAGGTAAAGCTAAAGCAACAGTAGTATTTATATCATTCGTGGGCGCAGCTAACTCTCCATGAGGTAACTTTATGATTTTCCAAGGTAAAAGAGCACCTGACCAGTTAGAAACAAAAATAAATAGGAACATCGTTCCTATAAATGGAACCCAAGGACCATACCCCTCTCCAATCTGAGTTTTGCTCAAGTCTTGAATAAATTCAAGGACATATTCGAAGAAATTCTGACCGTCGGTCGGAATGGTTTGTGGATTCCGAACAGCTATGATGACTGAACCTAATAAGATAGCAATTACAACCCAAGAAGTGATAAGTACTTGGGCATGAATTTGTAAACCTCCTATTTGCCAATATAAATGTTGGCCTACTTCTACACCTGATATATCATATAACCCTTTGAGTGTTTGAATGGAACATGGTATAACATTCATATTGTCCTCTAACAGATTCAAAAAAGTAATTATTTTGATTCAACCATCTCTTTCTCAATTCATCTATGTTCATTCATGAATTTAAGTTAGGAATCGTATATTTAGGAAATCACATAAAAAAAAAAGACCAATCATTTTATGTTTTCAATCTTAAATATTATTCAATATTCAAAACATAGTTCAAACTCCAAAAGATGCAAACCAAAATAGTAACAATCAAAGAGAGTTCACCAAAAACAAACTAATATTCTTCTTTCTTCTTCTTAATGATAAGATTAATGATAAGATAATCAACCATTTTTTAGATAACTAGAACGGCCCTCACAAATTGCAGATACTAATTTGGTAAGAATCAATCGAATCGAAGCTATAGCATCATCGTTGGCCGGAATAGAGATATCTGCAAGATCTGGGTCACAATTTGTATCGATTAAACAAATCGTCGGAATACCCAAAATGACACATTCTCGAAGAACCGTATATTCTTCTTGCTGATCAACGATAATTACAATATCGGGCAATCCCGTCATATATTTGATCCCACCCAGATATGTTTGCAAGGTAGATAACTTTCTCTTCAACATTGCTGCATCTCCTTTGGGGAGACGATTGAGTTTCCCCATCTTTTGTTCTGCTCTTAAGTCCCTGAACTTCTGAAGTCTTGTTTCTGTAGTAGACCAATTCGTTAACATACCACCAAGCCATTTTTTATTAACATAATGACATCGAGCCCTTATTGCTGCTGATGCTACTAAATCCGCTGCTTTCTTTTTGGTGCCAACGATTAAGAATTTTTTTCCCCTACTTGCTGCATCAAAAACTAAATCGCAGGCTTCTGATAAAAAACGAGCAGTTATAGTAAGATTTGTAATATGAATACCTTTACGCTTTGCAGAGATGTAAGGAGCCATTCTAGGATTCCATTTATTAGTACCATGACCAAAATGAACTCCTGCTTCCATCATTTCTTCCAAATTGATGTTCCAATATCGTCTTCCCATTTTCCCACACTTTCTCTTTTTCTTTTTTTTTTTCAAAGAGATTCAGTACCTTGTGAAATAAATAATTGTTCCGACGGAACCTTCTACCAGGATTGACCATTAATCTACGACCCAAACCATGAATTTCATTCTTTCTTTTTTATTTCATTGATTTATTACGAAATCCATAATCGGACCAGAGAGTTAAAGTAAAAAGAATGAACCTCTTGTTAGGAATTAGTAAATTACATTACGTAAATGATTGGTCTGATGTCTCATGGAAAGTGTTTGGGGCACAAGAACAAAATAATTCTCTATGGTGTAACAAAATATCTCCCATTTCCAACTCGAATAGATTCTTCCTTTTGATTTTCAAATGAATGTTTTTGTCTTGCTTTGAACGATGTACTAATTTTTTGAATCCGGTACCAACCGGTATAATCCCCCCCAGAACAACGTTCTCTTTCAGGCCTTTCAACCAATCAATACGACCTCGTAGAGCAGCTTTTGCTAAAACTCGAGCAGTTTCTTGAAAACTCGCTTCGGATATGAAACTTTGAGTATTCAGAGATGACTTCGTTATTCCCAATAAGATTGCCCGATAACAGATCGCTTCGTCCAAAACACGCCCTGCTCGCTCTGCTCGCAACAATCCAATAAATTCCCCAGGTAAAAAAACATTAGACATTCCATCTTCTGAAACCAAAACTCTTGATGTTACTTGACGTACAATAATCTCTATATGTCTATTATGGATCTGTACCCCCTGGGATCGATAAACCTTTTGGATCTTATTAACCAAAGAGATACGACTTTGGGCTATGGTTAGTTCAGCTCCAATAAAGAATCCCCAGGGGATCCCAAGAATCCTTCGGATACGGTCGTCCCAACCTTCAACTCTTCTTTCGAGGTTCATCGATATTGAATCAATTGAACGAACTTCTAAGATTTGTTCCACTTTTGGAAGACCTTGCGTTATGTCACCAGATCTCGATTTTTCATATATAAATGTAATTAATGTATCTCCTTCATAAAAGGTTTCCCCATAATGGCCATGGACAGTTGCTCCTGGAGTGACCAAATAGGGCTTAGCTGATCTTATAACTAAAGAGTCAACATGAACAATGAAAATTTGACCAGATTTTTTTATGCGTGATCCGTATTTCAATAGACATACATTTTCACAAAGGAATTGTCCAAGGCTAATTATTGTCCATGCCTCTTCACAAGAATCGTGATGGAGAAAACACCAATTCAAATGGAATGAATTCCAAATGATGTTACTGCATGGATCGGGATTATAAATACTACTATTTTCATCTAGGAAACAGTATTGAAATGGAAGTACTTGAAGCACTTGGAAAGTCTGTTGAAATTTTTCAAGTAAAAAATATTTCTTTAAAAAGACTTGATTATAAGTTCTTAAATAGTAAGATGAACGAAAATTTACTATTTTAGGCACAATAGTACCTAAAGGACCCAAAAAATCCCTAATTGGAGTCAGGGGATCCGATTCTTTTGTCGCATTATTATATCTCGAAGTATTGAAGGGGCCAATTCGAAAACAATTGGATGATGACAAAATTATGAAAGATTGGCATTCCTTATTTCGATTCAACAACGTACCAAGAGTTTCCTGATGTTGGGGAAATAATTGAATCTTCGCCTTGGAATCAAAAGGATTTCTATCGGCACGATCTAATTCATTATTGGAAATCAATCCTGAACCTGCCGTATCATACCTTTTTTCGGTATACGAAATAGTGGATTTTACTAACTCAATTCGGATGAAATCACGAAGCAGATCATTTGCCCTTATTTCAACAAAAGAAGCATGAACCTCTTCTTCTATAGAACTCTTTTTTTCTTGTTCTTGGTCCCAAGTCAATACTAAGCAAGCCCGAACTAATTGAATACTTGTGTGAGAAATTCCTCGAATTGACTTGCCATTTCCATAAAGTATATAATTGACAATTAGAAGTTGTACATTATCCTTTTCCTGCAAGAGATCCTGAGAGAAAAGTGTTGCTAAATTTATCCCATCAGCTATTTCATATGTGACTACGGGCCGAACCAAAACAAAATACTTTTTTTTGGTAGGTGTAATTCGTTGGACATAGATCCAATTTTTCAATTTTTTTGATCCTTTAGAATTCTTTTTTTCCATTCCTGGTGGTATCAAAACGCCACTGTGCCTAGATATTTTATCCACCTCTCCAGAAAAATGAATATCTCCAGAAAAGATTTTCAGTTCCATACTTTTTTTTTTTCTCTCCACTCGGACTAATCCACCTACTCGACTTCTTGTATTCATATTTAAAGCAAGTCGTGTATCTACTCCAATGATACTATTGTTCCGGACCATTATGGGCGAAGATCCGGGTAAGATATGCACTTCCTCGGGAATGAAAAAAAAGCGATCTACTTTCATTTGCATTTGGTATTTCGGACTAAATTCTTTTGCTCCTCGATACTCAATAAAATCCTCTTTTTTTACGATTGAATCTACTTCGACAATCCCATATTTAGTAATTCCCGAGCTGCTTCTTCTGTATCGCGGATCATCAAAATAAGCAAGAATACTATTTCTACGTAAAATACCATTTATAGGTATTTTAATCGAAATACCAAAACAGGGTTTTAGTTTCTTTTCTTGTTCTTGATCATATTGTAAGGGAATCACGAATCTATTTCTTCGCTTTTTAGCCAAGGGATTCTCTTGACGAATAGAAGTAGAAGGCTCTATGAGATTCCAATGACCCTTGGATATGATTCGATAAGGTTTTGAATAGTCAAGAATTTCCCTATCTTTTTTACCAAAGGTATCCAACAATTTATGTCTTACTTGATCATTAGTCAGTGAGAGATCAAAGATATATCTTTCTTCGAGAGAAAAAGAATTAGCATTCATTTGATCTTGATCCTTGTGGAGTGAAAAAGACACTATATTGGATCTGCATAGACCTCCTGCTAATATCCATAAATGACTTGTTTTTGGTAATAGATGAACATTACTATATGGATATTCGGGCGCATGATAGCCATCAGTACTCCAGTGCATTTCTCCTTCTGACTCAGAATAAATATGTTTTTGAACCCTTTCTTTAAAATGAAAAGTGGACGTTCCGGCACGAATCTCGGCAATCACTTGTTCTGATTCTACATATTGATCATTTTGAACTAAAATCAAACTTTTTGTTGGAATATTCACATTATGTAGAATATCTCGACTCTCAATAGTTACATACAAGTCTATAAAACATAGAAAAGCAGGATGCCCATGACGGGTACGTGTGGGATGAACCAAATCCTCATCAAATTTGATTTTTCCATTAGAGGGAGCTCGTACATATTCGGCAGTACCACCTGTGAATACTCCGCCGGTATGAAAAGTTCTTAATGTTAGTTGAGTCCCCGGTTCCCCAATTGATTGACCCGCAATAATGCCTACAGCTTCTCCCAACTCGACCAGGTCACCATGAGTAGGACTTCGGCCATAACATAATTGACAGATCCAAGATGTACTCCTGCAAGTAAAAGGGGTTCTAATATATATTGGGTGTGCTCGAAAGGTTATGA